TCGAATATGTCATTGAGAGGTAAAGGATTACATCCTTTTAAGAAATAAAGTTTTTGATCGGAATATGAATCAAACCGAAAGACCCCTTAACTATTAAGAGGGTTATATAGAACGAATCACACTTTTACCACTAAACTATACCCGCTACAATGTGATTATTATACAAAAATGGACCTTTTGTCGAACAGGGGAATTAGGCGTAATCAAGATAGGATCATAAAAGAATCATGAAAATGAGAGTGTTGACGTTTTTCGTGGGGGAATTCAAATTTAATGAGATTCGGAAAAGAGGGCTCATTTAAATAACTAAATAACAAGTTCTATCTTTTCTTTTGCTGGAGGAGTTTGATATACGGCTCGCCAAAACCACTGAAATCATAACATAAAAATGCATTGTGTAAGAATCCATAGTTTCATTTTTTTATTCCAGTAAGGTAGTCAAGTAAATAAAAAAGGAAGACAGGATAATAAGAAATGACACTTTGATTTTCTATAATAAGAAAGGAAAAAGTCCTTCGTCTTTTTGTTGTTGCTTTAATAGCAAGCATTTTTGTTTTCAAATCAGATAAATTATTTTAGATTTTATCTAGGATTCGTTGGAACAAAAAAAGGCCCGGCTAGGTATTGACCAGGCCAGGCCATGGGAATAAAAGGAACAAAATCAAAGCAACGAGGCCTTCTTTATTTTTCTTTCTATTTTTTCTTTCTATTGGACTTTTCGAGCCCTTACTTTATCTAAATTGCTGATAAAAGTTGTACATAATATAAAGAAAGAGAAAGAAAGACTTTTTTCAATCCTTACTTCATGTGTAATGTAACATAGTAATAATAATTCTCTTTTTCAATTGGGAGAGATGGCTGAGTGGACTAAAGCGGCGGATTGCTAATCCGTTGTACGAGTTATTCGTACCGAGGGTTCGAATCCCTCTCTTTCCGTTGATGATTGATTTATCTTTCAAATTTCGCAAACCCTTTTTTATTTTATTCTTCACGCCCAGGATTACGTCCTGGATCATTAGATAGGAATCCAAAGATGAAGAGAGAAACAAAGAATATCACTACTGTGTAAACGAAAAGTTTGAGAGTAAGCATTACACAATCTCCAAGATCATTTTTGGGAAAAAACGAGAAAAGAGAATAGATCCTCCATTTTTATACCACATATTCTATTTTGACACCAAGAAATGAAGTGCTTTCTAGAAATAGAAAAGCATTTTTCGAAATGAAAATTCATTTGTAATAAGAGTCTTTCATTACCAAAAATGTCTTTCCTATCCACAATTAGATATTGTGGAGGACCCTAATAGGGTTAGGGTCTTTCATTGGAAAAAAGGTCAGAATGGGGAAATGGGGCGAGCCTAATTTTGATTTATCGCGGCTATCCCAGACTTTCCATGTTTGAATCGAAGGTTCATACTGTAAGACTTAGTTGATCTTATTAATTGTATTTGTATTGTTAGAATTTTTTTTCTCGAATAAATCATGAATTTCCTAGGCATAGTATTAAAGATTTCATCGAAAACTTACAGCAGCTTGCCAAACAAAGGCTAAGAGAAAAAAGAACAAAGGTATGACTGGCATAACATCTACGATTGGATTCAAAAAAGCATAGGCCTCGGGCAATTTGGCGAATAAAAGACTACTCGAATAAAGGGCAGAATTAAGACAGATACAGATCAAACTAAAGATATTAAGCATAACAGACATTTTTTTCTTGGAGATAATTGCATTTTGATTGAGTTATTGATATAAGTAAAAATCAAGTAAGGTAGAAAAAAACCTTCTTTTTCTTTGAACCTACCCAATCAAAAATCCTCCAATTCTCAAAAGAGAATAGAAGAAATCATACTTTCTTTCATACAATATCTTAATTGAATTATATGTAATGATCAATAAATTCAGTTGAATTCTATATCTACACGTGTCAAAATCCTATCAAGAATCTAATCTGTTCTATAAAGATTTTCTATAGATATTTGGACCGGAATTGACGAACACCCAATACCAATATTATTCTTTATGAGTGTTGAATAGAAATCTATCGAATAGAAATCGAAATGGGGCGTAGCCAAGTGGTAAGGCAACGGGTTTTGGTCCCGCTATTCGGAGGTTCGAATCCTTCCGTCCCAGAGCATATCCGTTCTATCATAATTTTATCAGAATAAAGATTGCATTGCTTTTTGAAACAACATTCGGTTTAAAGGCCTAATATTGGATAGAATGCAATTATTGTTTCTTTTCTGATTTTTAATGATTCTTCTCTGAATCATATCATCAAAAACTGAACTTAATCGAGTTCAAATGACATGCTGATGCAACTGAATATATTTGTGATCCAAGTAAGATGGGAACATAGATCACAAGAGTTTGAATTCAAAAAAGTAGGGTGGGCTTTTGTCCTATGCTCATTTCCTTCATATTGAAGGAAATTAGTTACTTAGAAAAACCCGACGTCCCATATCTATTTGAATTTTCAAAGATCCTTTTTGAATCGAAATGCGAAAGAGCCTATCTTACCTATCTTTTCTTCCCTATCATTTAAAGTATCCCAATTATTAATGTTCTAATGTTCTGCGGATCTCTGAATTCTAAACAAGAGTAAGAGGGGGTTCTTGGTACTAATGAAATTCACTCAATGGGATTAAGTCTCTTAAGACTGGGTTAGGGTAAAATAAAAAATAGGAGCAAGGACAAGGACTTAATCTGGACTTGTTTGTCTTTGTCCCCTAGACAAGATAGTCCGCATTCCGTAAAAAAGGATCCTTTTTTTATTTATGACTCATCATTCCCATAGAATTTGGGGAGTAGATAGGCGTTAATCAGCAATGAAAGGTATTAATTTGAATATCTGTGTCTGTCAAAATTGCATTAACAAAGAATCAAGTTACATATGTAACCGATGTATTTTCTTTGAACTTTTTAAGTATTTCGTGTTTGGCTCTAATGAATAATCGTAAATCCATGTAATGATTGGGACGGGGAGGTGATTCATACATTTTATTCATTTTACTTTATGGCAAGATTGCAGAAAGATTACTTAACCCCAGGTTAAATAAAATACATATAAAATGACAATGAGGAAATGCTTAGCTTATATGTATGTATTGTTATCGTTCGATTTCATTCTATTTCAGTAACAACAGTCTTTCGGTTTTTGTGAAAAAGAATTGAAATCCCTTCTATGTGAAAATTGAAATATTTCAATTTCACATAGAATATCCATAACAGTGACAGTTGCTCAGTCTATCTGATAGATACGAAAACCCCCTATTCGTTCATCTGATTGAAAAAATAAGAATCGAAAGAATAAGGACCTAACTCCTCCCTTACATCAGTCTTTTTTAGCCATCTCATGAAAAAAACGAAATTGGATTTATTGTTAGATCTATTTATTTGCTTTAAATCATTGATGATTCGATTCGAAAAGAAACAGAGATTTATCTTTCTTATGATGATCAAATGTAATCTTTAAAGATGGGGTCTTGCTAAGATTTTTTCAGAAAAATCTTCACCATCTATGTCTATGTATAGAAAAAAAGTATAGATTACTATGTCTATGTACCGACTGAACCAATGACTATTCATGATTCCATAATTGAATCAATTCCATACTGGTTCCAAATTAGAGGAATGTTATGGTAAAACTTCGTTTGAAACGATGTGGTAGAAAGCAACGTGCGACTTGAAGGACACGATCCGGTGTGGATTCTTAGTCTTACATCCACCATTTTTTATAGGTTTATATAGGAATGAAGGTGCTCTTGGCTCGACATCGTTTGTTCTCTTCCACTACAACCCCTCTTTTTTGTTGGGTTGTAATGTAAATAGTACATGATGGAGCTCGAGTAGAAAGTATTGATTCAGTTCTCAGGGGCAAGGATCTAGGGTTAATGCCAATCAATAAATTGGAACAACTTCGTAAGTAGTTCTTCGATATAGAAATCGAAAGGATCCGATTCGAGCAAGTTTTCAATTCCAAAAGCAAATTTGTTGGAATTGATAAAACCCTTTGGATCCAAAGTGTATCACGCGGGAATCAATCGTTCATATGATTCTTTGATAGAAAGAAATCACAAAAAGGGTATGTTGCTGCCATTTTGAAAGGATTAAGAAACACCGAAGTAATGTCTAAACCCAATGATTTAAAACAAAGATAAAGGATCCCAGAACAAGGAAACGCCGTTTCCATTGTCTTAATAACTGGATCAGAATAAAGAATCAAAATCTATTTTAAACGAGACAAACAAAAAGGGGGGTTAAAGACCACTCAAAAAATGAAATTGCCTAAAGATTTTCCTTTGAGCTATTTTTGAGAATTTTCCAACTTGAGTTATGAGTACAAATGATTTTTTTTTCAAGAGGGAAGAAGAAAAAAATGAGTTAAATCACAGTCTAATTGATTTTATGGATCCTTTTGTCATTCGTTAGAATTCTATACATAGAAAAAACTTCGAATCATTTTTTCTCGAGCCGTACGAGGAGAAAACTTCCTATACGGTTCTAGGGGGGGTATTGTTCATCTACATCTATCCCAATGAGCCGTCTATCGAATCGTTGCAATTGATGTTCGATCCCGAAGAGAGGGAAGAGATCTTCGGAAAGTGGGTTTTTATGATCCGATAAGGAATCAAACTTATTTAAATGTTCCTGCTATTCTATATTTCCTTGAAAAAGGTGCTCAGCCTACAGGAACTGTTCAGGATATTTTAAAGAAGGCGGAGATTTTTAAGGAACTTCTCCCTAATCAAATGAAATTCCATTAAGGAAATAAAAAAAAGGGGGTAGTGATTCGTATATAACTTTGTATAACTTTTCTATACTATGTTTTTTTTATTTCCCCCTTTCTTGTTCTATTCGTATCTATTTCTCATTGCTTCCATAAAATCCCGTGTTTTATAACGACAAAACCCTATTTGATTGATCCTAGAAATAGAAAATTCTGGCATTCCCTTCAATGGGGCGTTTTTCGTTGGAACTCTATTAACAAGTAACAAACAAGG